GGTACTGTAGTAGCCCTTTGGTTAGGTATTGGAGCAACATTACCCATTGATAAATCCCTAACTTTAGGTCTTTTTTAAATTGATTCAATTGTGAAATAACACAAGGTCTGTATCTAGGGAATAGTCGCTTCAAAGTGAATTTTCCCTAGATACATCTATTCAATTGAATTTTCTATTGAATTCCTTTTTTGATCCAGTCTCGAAAATTCAATCAATTTTTTGTCATTTTTTTTTTTTTAAATCAATTACGAAATGTTTTTCTAAAGTGCCAAATATTTGTTTTATATCTTCTATATGAAAATCCGCCATTTTAATAAGATCTTCTTGACTGTTATTCAAAAGGTCCAATAATGTATGTATATTGGATTTTTTGAGGCAATTGTAGATCCTAGGTGGCAATTCTAATTGGTCAATAAAAATATAGTTCAATGCTATTTTTTTTTTGTTTTTCCTTATTTCAGCGAATCTATTGTGAAAGGTAAAAAGGGGTAAAGAAATTTTGTGTTGATTGTCCTCTAAATATAAGTTTTCTTCTTCTGCATGTAGAAAGGGAATAAATAAATCAATTAAATTCCGGGAGGCTTCATAAAGTGCTTCTTTCGGGGTTAAACTGCCGTTTGTCCATATTTCGAGAAAAAGTATTTCTTGTTTTTCATTCCCATTTCCATAAGAATGAATACTATGATTCACATTTCGAATAGGCATGAATAGAGCATCTATAGGATAACTTCCATCTTGAAAGTTATTTTGCGCTTTTATCTGATATCCGCGATTTCTCTCGAGTTGTAATCCAATACACAAATCAATTGGTTCCGTCAAGCTAGCTATATGCTGTGTATTGTCAACTATTTCTACATAAGGGGGCAAGATGATATCTTGAGCAGTTACACATCTGGGGCCCCTAACACAAATAGACGCTTCGCAAGTTCCATATAGATTACTTCTCAATACTATTTCTTTCAAATTCATTAAAATTTCGTGTACTGATTCTTGAATACCTACTATGTTAGAGTATTCGTGCGGTATTTTATCAAATTTTGCACGTGTGATACATGTTCCTTCTATTTCGCCAAGTAACGCTCTTCGCATCGCGATGCCTATTGTATCAGCTTGACCTTTCATAAGTGGAGAGAGAATAAAGCGTCCATAATAAAGACATTTACTATCTGTTCTTGATTCAACACATTTCCACTGCAGTGTCCGAGTAGATACTCTTATTTTCTCTCGAACCATAGTAATATTGTACAAAATTGATCATATCTTTGAATCATTTATTTCTCTTGAAATCCCTTCAATTCTTATTTCTACACGCGTCTTTTTTTAGGAGGTCTACAGCCATTATGTGGCATAGGGGTTACGTCTCGTACGAAACTTAATAGTATACCGCTTCTACGAATAGCCCGTAATGCTGCATCTCTTCCGAGACCGGGACCTTTTATCATGACTTCTGCTCGTTGCATACCTTGTTCCACTACTGTACGAATAGCATTTCCTACTGCGGTTTGAGCTGCAAAAGGTGTCCCTCTTTTTGTACCCCTGAATCCACAAGTACCGGCAGAAGCCCAAGAAACCACTCGACCTCGTACATCTGTAACAGTCACAATGGTATTATTGAAACTTGCTTGAACATGAATAACACCCTTTGGTATTTTCCGTGCACTTTTACGCGAACTAATACGTCCATTTCTCCGTGAACCTGTTTTTGGTATAGGTTTTGCCATATTTTATCATCTCATAAATATGATTCAAAGATATATGGATATATCCATTTCATGTCAAAACAAATCCGTCATTTTTTTTTTTTTCAGCAATACAAAATTTTAGCAATTATTTTAGAAAGATCATTAGTATATAGTTTAGTAGAATGATTATCCTTGTCGTTGTTTATGTTTTGGGTTAGAACAAATTACTATAATTCGTCCCCGTCGGCGGATCAGTCGACATTTTTCACAAATTTGACGAACAGAAGCCCTTATTTTCATATTTGTTATTCTTTAGTTTTAATTTTGAATCTATTTTTTGGAAGAAAATAAGTTTCTTGATATTTTGAACCTTGAATTCTATTTTTGTAGAAAGGAATAAGGAATGTTGAAAAACGGCTTAATCGTTTGAATCTTTGTTGCGGAGTCTATAAATTATACGACCTCTGGTTGAATCATAACGGCTTACTTCAATCTTAACTCTATCTCCCGGTAGGATTCGTATAGAACTACGTCGTATCCTTCCCGAAACATAACCTAGAATCAGATCTTCATTATCTAAACGAACCCAGAACATACCATTAGGAAGTGATTCAGTAATCAAACCTTCATGAATCCATTTTTGTTCTTTCATTTCAGATAAAACCCCCTTAAAGTATCAACTAATAGAGGAGTGATATTAGACAAGCCGTTTTTTTTCTTTTTTTGTTCCCAAATAGGAAATATTGGATCCAATTTGGATATTAATATTCTAGGGATTACCATATATAACATAAAATTTCTCCGCCAATTCCTTCTAGTCGAGCTTCCCGATCCGTCATTATACCTCGAGAGGTAGAAAGAATTGCAATCCCCATTCCACCTAAAATTCTAGGAATTCGTTGATAGTTAGAATAGATTCGTAGACCAGGTCGACTGATCCTTTTTAAATAGAAAGTATTTCTATAAGCCCCTTTCTTATTTCTTCTATGTCGCAGCGTTAAAACCAAAAAATTTTTATCTCTTTCTTGATGTTTTCTCGCATTTTCAATGAAACCTTCTCGTAAAAGTATTTTAACAATGTTTTCGGTGATGTTAGTAGATACTATTCGAACCGTTCCTTTTCTATTCATGTCAGCATTTCGTATAGAAGTTATTATATCAGCAATAGTGTCCCTACCCATAATGAACTAAAATCGGTGGTGTCCCAAAAATTTGATATAATCAACATGTTATTAGTTTCTTTTTAATTAAAAAATGAAAAAATTTTAAATGAAAGGTATATACGTGATACACAATCTACTATGAGTGAAATTCATTCAAATGCCTTAGATTATCATTTTATAATACCTCAGGAGCTAATGAAACTATTTTAGTAAATTTTTGTCTCAATTCCCGGGCAATCGCACCAAAAATTCGAGTTCCCTTTGGATTTCCTTCTTGATCAATAATAACTGCGGCATTGTCATCATATCGTATTATCATGCCGTTGTCGCGTTTGAGTTCTTTACAGGTACGTACAATTACAGCTCTGATCACTTCGGATCTTTCTAAGGGCGTATTAGGTATTGCTTCTTTGATCACAGCAACAATAACGTCACCAATACGAGCATATCGACGATTGCTAGCTCCTATGATTCGAATACACATCAATTCTCGAGCCCCGCTGTTGTCTGCTACATTCAAAAGGGTCTGAGGTTGAATCATATTTTATTTTTATATGTTCTTTCAATGCAAAACTAAATGCAAAAGGTGAAAAAGAAAAAGAAATATTGTTTGTCCAAAAAAACTTCCACTTGGTGTTATCCAAAAGATCCATTTCCTTTAGTTCTATATTCTTATCCTGAAATAATGAATTGAGTTCGTATAGGCATTTTTGATGCCGCTATTGTGATAGCCCTTCGGGCTACATTTTCTGCTACTCCGCTTATTTCATAAAGTATTCGACCTGGTTTGACAACAGCTACCCAATATTCGGGAGATCCTTTCCCCGAACCCATACGGGTTTCTGCGGGTCTTACTGTAACGGGTTTGTCAGGAAAAACGCGGACCCATATTTTTCCACCGCGACGTGCATTTCGTGTCATTGCTCGTCGCCCGGCTTCTATTTGTCTAGACGTGATCCAAGCGGGTTCAAGTGCCTGAAGAGCATATCTTCCGAAACAAATACGATTACCCCGATAAGATATTCCCTTCATTCTTCCTCTATGTTGTTTACGGAATCGAGTTCTTTTGGGGTTATAGTTGATGGTTCCTTTGTAATTCCATCTCTACTGCAGAACTGGACGTGAGAGTTTCTTCTCATCCGGCTCCTCGCGAATTAAAAAATGGAAATTTCATTTTTTAAATGTCTATTTTTATATAATATATAATAAATAATTAAGATATATATGTAAAAATATAATACACTGAATCAATGAATTATTTTTGATTCATCTAGTTTACTAAATATTTTATTCTATTTTTTTTTTGAATTCCTCGTATTTTACCAATTGAATATGAGAATGAAAAAAAAAGAAAAAAAAAAAGAATTTTCGCGGGCGAATATTTACTCTTTCAATAGCTATTTCGAGTGTAGAGTTAGCTTATAATTTTTCAGAATATATGAATTGTCCTCTGGTTCGTTCCGCCATCCTTTCCAATGAATTATCAGAATTCATTTTCAAGTGAATCTTATGTATTCATGGGTTCCGTCGTTCCCATCGCTTCTTGATTAATGGTTAGGTCTGAATTCTACAATGGAGCTTTTGTTTTTCCACCAACCCCCTTAGTCGTTATTGGCTCTAAGCTCTTATTTTTTTTTGTTCTATAGAACAGATTCATATGATATAATTTTGTTTGAATCTGTATTGATGCTTTAATTACATTTGCTTTTATGAGATGTTCAAAGACCTTACATATTGGAATTATATATCTTTTATATTAGATTCATTTTTTTTTTCTTTCTCTCATCTTTCCATTTACCGGTATCCTTTTTTCTTTTTTGTATTTTAATTTTGTTTGACAGTAAATCTAATGAATTGTTTATGTCAAAAAAATTCAGTTGCTACAATGATAGGACTAAAATAGTATATCTTGAATAGTATATCTTGACTGTTTCTTTGGATCCAGATAATGTGATGCGATGAGTTGGTTATTAGTTCTATAATTTTTAGTTCATACTTGGTACTATAACTTTCTTTTTTTAGTCTTAATTTTAACAAAAACCAACGAGTCACACACTAAGCATAGCAATTATATCAAAAGGTAAATTGAATTTTTATTAAACCTTATGGGATTAAAAATTAGAATTGATTGGATGGAAAAAAGAATCAAAAAGGG